ATAAAATGAATTTTTTCAACTAATCATAAAGACATTGGAACTTTATATTTTTTATTTGGAATATGATCAGGTATAATTGGATCTTCTCTTAGAATTATTATTCGTTTAGAACTTAGTCAAATTAATTCAATTATTAATAATAATCAACTTTATAATGTAATTGTTACAATTCATGCATTTATTATAATTTTTTTTATAACTATACCAATTGTAATTGGTGGTTTTGGAAATTGATTAATTCCTATAATAATAGGATCTCCAGATATATCATTTCCACGATTAAATAATATTAGATTTTGACTATTACCTCCTTCATTAATAATAATAATTTCAAGATTCATAATTAATAATGGAACAGGAACAGGATGAACTATTTATCCACCATTATCAAATAATATTGCTCATAATAATATTTCAGTAGATTTAACAATTTTTTCTCTTCATTTAGCTGGAATTTCATCTATTTTAGGAGCTATTAATTTTATTTGTACAATTTTAAATATAATACCTAATAATATAAAATTAAATCAAATTTCTTTATTTCCATGATCAATTCTAATTACAGCAATTTTATTAATTTTATCTTTACCAGTATTAGCAGGAGCAATTACAATACTTTTAACAGATCGAAATTTAAATACTTCTTTTTTTGATCCTTCAGGAGGAGGGGACCCAATTTTATATCAACATTTATTTTGATTTTTTGGACATCCTGAAGTTTACATTTTAATTTTACCAGGATTTGGTTTAATCTCACATATTATTAGACAAGAAAGTAATAAAAATGAAACATTTGGAAATATTAGAATAATTTATGCTATATTAACAATTGGTTTATTAGGATTTATTGTATGAGCTCATCATATATTTACTATTGGAATAGATGTAGATACACGAGCTTATTTTACTTCAGCAACTATAATTATTGCAATTCCTACAGGAATTAAAATTTTTAGATGATTAGCTACTATATATGGATCAAAAATTAATTATTCTCCATCAACTATTTGATCATTAGGCTTTATTTTTTTATTTACTATTGGAGGATTAACAGGAGTAATTTTAGCAAATTCATCTATTGATATTATTTTACATGATACATATTATGTAGTAGCACATTTCCATTATGTTTTATCAATAGGAATTGTATTTGCAATTATTGCAAGATTCATTCATTGATTTCCATTATTTACTGGATTTTCAATAAATAATTTTATTTTAAAAATTCAATTTACTTTAATATTTATTGGAGTAAATTTAACTTTTTTCCCTCAACATTTTTTAGGATTAAATGGTATACCACGTCGATATACAGATTATCCAAATAATTTTTTAATATGAAATATAATTTCTTCAATTGGGTCTATAATTTCAACTTTTAGAATTATTATATTAATTTATACAATTTGAAATAGAATTTTTTTAAAAAAAACAACAATTTTTAAATTAAACTTAAATAATTCAATTGAATGAATTCATAATTTACCTCCTTTAGAACATTCTTATTCAGAATTACCTTTAATTAGAAATTTCTAATATGGCAGAAATACTATGCAATGAACTTAAAATTCATTTATAAAGATTAATCTTTTTTTAGAAATCATAACATGATTTAAATTTAGATTTCAAAATAGAAATTCACCATTAATAGAACAATTAATTTTTTTTCATGATCATACAATTTTTATCATTCTAATAATTATATTTATAATTACTTATATAATAATTTTTATTATAAAAAATAAATTTATTAATATTAAAATTAAAGAAAATCAATTAATTGAATTTATTTGAACAATTATTCCTCCTATTATTTTAATTTTTATTGCTATACCATCTTTACATCTACTTTATTTAATAGATGAAATTAAATCTCCTATTATAACTATTAAAATTTTTGGCCATCAATGATTCTGATCTTATGAATATTCAGATTTTTCAAATATTGAATTTGAATCATATATAATTAATAATTTTAAAAATGAAAATTTTCGATTAATTGAAGTAGATAATAAAACAATTATTCCATTTAAATTTAATATTCGATTATTAATTTCTTCAGATGATGTAATTCACTCATGAACTATCCCTAGATTAGCAATTAAAATTGATGCTATTCCAGGACGAATAAATCAAATTAATCTTTTTTTAAATCGACCAGGTTTATATTTTGGTCAATGTTCTGAAATTTGTGGTATTAATCACAGATTTATACCTATTCAAATTGAATCAATTAATTTAAATAAATTTATTTATTGAATTAAAAATTTTTAAAACATTAGATGACTGAAAAGCAAAGTAATGATCTCTTAAATCAAAATATAGTAAATTAGCAATTACTTCTAATGAAAGAGATTAGTTAATTTTTTTATAACATTAATTTGTCAAATTAAAATAATTTTTTAAATATCACTTAATACCACAAATAGCACCAATTAATTGATTATTCATATTTATTTACTTTTTAATTCTATTTTATATTTTAATAAATTTAATTTATTTTAATTTCTTAAAAAAAAATAAAAATAATAAATTAAATAAAATTTTAATAAAAAATTATAATAAATTTATTTAATATTTTTGATCCAACAACTTCTTTATTTAATTTAAGAATTAATTGAATTTCAAGAACTTTAATTTTAATTATAATTCCTAATTTTTTATGAATTATACCTAATCGAATTAACTGAATTTTTAAAAAAATTTTTAATATAATAAATTATGAAATTAATATACTTTATCAATCAAAAAAAATTAAATCTCCAACATTTATATTTATTACACTTTTCATATTTATTTTATTAAATAATTTTAATAGTTTATTTCCTTACATTTTTTCATCATCAAGACATATAATTTTTTCATTAACAATAGCATTACCATTCTGATTATTTTTTATTTTAATTTCATTATTTAAAAATTTTAAACACTTAATTGCTCATTTAATTCCACTAAACACACCAATTTATTTAGCCCCTTTAATAACTTTAATTGAAACAACAAGAATTATTATTCGACCTTTATCTTTATCAATTCGATTAACAGCTAATTTAATTGCAGGACATTTATTAATAACACTATTAAACTTTAATTCAATATTAATTTTAATTATTATAATTCAAATAATAATAATAATATTTGAACTTTGTGTTGCTTTTATTCAAAGTTATGTATTTTCAATTCTTTCATCTCTTTATTCTAGAGAATAAAATTTTAATGATAAAATATAATCAACCTTATTTTATTTTAAATTTAAGCCCATGACCAATTTTAATATCAATAAATATTTTTAATATAATAATATCAAATATTATAATATTAAATTTTAAATTTAATTATTTTATAATAATAAACTTAATAATTATAATTTTAATTTCAATTTTATGATGACGAGATATTATTCGAGAAAGAACTTACCAAGGTAATCATAATTTTTATATTATAAATATTATTAAATTTAGAATAATTTTATTTATTATTTCTGAAATATTTTTATTTATTTCATTTTTCTGAAATTTTCTACATAATTCCTTAGCCCCCTCAATTGAATTAGGATTAAATTGACCTCCTAAAAATATTAAATTTTTTAATCCAATATTAATTCCATTATTAAATACAATTATTTTATTAACATCAAGTTTTACAGTAACTTTAACACATTTCTTTCTATTAAATAACAATAAAAAAAATTCAATTATATTTATAAATTTAACAATTATTTTAAGTATTTACTTTTTAATTCTTCAAATAATTGAATATAAAGAAGCAACTTTCACCTTTTCTGACTCAATTTTCGGATCATCATTTTATATAGCAACAGGATTCCATGGAATACATGTATTAATTGGTACTATATTTCTTTTATTAAATTTAATTCGAATAAAAAATTTACATATTTCTTTTATTCACCATATTAGATTTGAATTAGCTGTTTGATATTGACATTTTATTGATATTATTTGATTATTTTTATATATAACTTTTTATTGATGAAATAATTAATTATTTTATTAATATAAAAAGTATAATTGATTTCCAATCAAAAAGTTTAAAATTTAAATAAAATAATTTTAACAAACTTTAAAATAATATTAATAATAATTTTAATTTTAATTACATTAATAATAATAATATTAATAATTAATATAAAAATAAAATTTAATTTAAATAAATCAGCACCATTTGAATGTGGATTTGATCCATTCAATAAATCACGAATCCCATTCTCATTAAATTTTTATCTAATTGCAATTATTTTCTTAATTTTTGATATTGAAATTTCAATTATTTTACCCATAATCATAAATTTTAAAATATCAAATATAATTAATTTCAATATTTTATTTTTAATATTTTTTATATTTATAATTATTACAATTTTTTATGAATGAAAATTTGGCTCACTTAATTGAAAAATTTAAGGATAATAGTTAAAAAAAATAACATTTAATTTGCTATTAAAAATTATTAAAAAAAATTTATCTTAAAATAAATAATAAATAAGAAGTAAAATTTTACATATTAATTTCGACTTAATAATAAGATAATAAAATATCCTTATTTTTAATTGAAACCAAAAAAAAGAGGTTTATTACTGTTAATAATAACATTGAAAAAAATTCCAATTAAAAAGATTTAATTTAAAAGAAGCTGCTAACTATCTTTTCAAGCATTAAAATGTTTAATCTTTTAATTTATTTTTTATTTATTAGTTTATAAAAAACATTATATTTTCAATATAAAAATATTTAAAATTAAAATTATAAATAAAAATAAATTATAATAAAAAAATAAATTAAAAATTAATATTTAAAAAATAATTAAACATAAGAATCCTAAAGTATATGAAAAAAAAAAAAAAAAAAAAAAGTTCTGTACTAATCAACTTTTAATTTTAAAACTTAAAAAATTAATATAAATAAAATAAAAATATTTTTAAAATTAATTTTTTTTAAAAAAAAAAATAACTGGAATTTTAAACAAAAAATAAAAAAAAAAATAACCAAAGGTAACTACCTTTGACAAATATTTTTTTAAAATTTAAACTGAAATTATCCACAATTTTTTTTTTAATCAAAAACAACTTTAATTGACATTCTTAACATTTTCAAAATTTTGGTCAAAAAATTTGAAAAAAAATTTCAAAAAAATTTTTTAAAAATAAAATAAAAATATTTTTAAAATTAATTTTTTTTAAAAAAAAAAATAACTGGAATTTTAAACAAAAAATAAAAAAAAAAATAACCAAAGGTAACTACCTTTGACAAATATTTTTTTAAAATTTAAACTGAAATTATCCACAATTTTTTTTTTAATCAAAAACAACTTTAATTGACATTCTTAACATTTTCAAAATTTTGGTCAAAAAATTTGAAAAAAAATTATTTAAAAATAAAAAATTACCTTTATATCTTCAATATAATGCTCTTAATTTTAAGCTATTTAAATAAAATATTATTATTTTTATATTTATATTAAATTAAACATAAAAATTATTATAAATAAAACAAAAAAAATTAACATATAAATTTTATAATTATTTAAAAAAATCTTTTGATTAAAAATTATTAATTTTTTTAAAAATAATAAAATTCCCATATTTAGATTATACTCAATTCAACCATTTTCAACTAATTTTAATATAAAAAAAGAAAAAAAAAGAAAATTATTTAAAAAAAAATTAACTTTTAAAAAAAGTAAATTTCACATAAAACTAAAAAAAAAAATTTTAAATATAGAAAAAAAATAATTAAAAGAAAATAAAAAATTATTTAACTCAAAAAAAAATCAAATTCTAAATATTAAAATTAAAACTGTTAATAATTTAAATTTTAATTCTAATAAAATCAAATCAAATTTATAAAATATTAATCATATAAAAAAAGAACCAAAAAAAATTATAATAAAACTAATAAAAATTATTCTTAAAATTAAAAATTTTCTTTCAAATTTAATAATTATTAAAAAATTAAATATAGAAAAATTTATCAATAATAAATAATAAATTACTCGAATAGAATAAAAAAAAGTAAAAAAAAAAGAAAATAAAAAAAAAAAATAAAAAATTAAATTTAAATTAACTATAAAAAAATATTCAAAAATTAAATCCTTAGAATAAAAACTACAAAAAAAAGGAAATCCACATAAAGATATCATAGTAAAAACAAAAATTAAACTACAAAAAGGTAAATAATTAATTAATCCACCTATTTTACGAATATCTTGATTATTATTTATATTTAAAATTAAAATTCCAGATCTTAAAAATATTATAGATTTAAATAATGCATGTATTAATAAATAAAAAAAACATATTTCAATTTTACCTAAACATAAAATTAAAAATATAAATCTTATTTGACTTAAAGTTGAAAAAGCAATAATTTTTTTTAAATCAAACTCAAAAATAGCATTTAAACCAGATATAAATATAGTTAAACAAGAAATAATAATTAAAAAATTTAAAAAATAAAAATTTATAAAAATTTCATTAAAACGAATTATTAAATAAATACCTGCAGTTACTAAAGTAGAAGAATGAACCAAAGAAGAAACAGGAGTAGGAGCAGCCATAGCTAAAGGTAATCAAGAAGAAAAAGGAATTTGAGCACTTTTTGTTAATCTTGCTAATATAACTATTAAAACAATAAAAAATATATAATTTAAATTAAAAAAATAATTTAAAAAAATAAAATTTCAAGAACCAAAATTTAATATTCAAATTAAAGAAATAATAATAAATAAATCACCTATACGATTTAAAATAACTGTTACAAAACCAGAACTAAAAGATTTTTTATTTTGATAAAAAATTACTAAACAAAAAGAAACTATTCCTAACCCATCTCAACCTAATAAAATTCTAATTAAATTAGGTCTAATAATTAAAAATATTATAAATATAATAAATAAATTTATTAAAATTAAAAATCGAAATTTATTAAAATCAAAATTTATATATTCCATACTATATAACAAAATTATAGATGAAATCAAAAAAACAAAAGAAATAAATATTAAAGATATTCAATCAATTAAAATAACATAAATAAATAAACAAGAATTTAAAAAAAAAAATATATATTCAATAAAATACAAAATATCTAAATAAATAAATAATAACCCTAATATAAAAAAAAAAATAAATAATAAAAAAAAAAAAAAAAAAAAAAAAAAAAAAAAATTAAACTTAATTATTTAAATATAATCGCTATAATCCTTAATCCCACAAATTAAAATTTTTTTTAAACTATTTAAATTAACAATAAAATTCTATAATTAAAAAAATTAAATTTAAAGGTAATCAATGCAAAAATAATATTAAATACTCTCTTAAATAAATATAAACTAAATAATTCAAACTAAAAAATAATTTACCATATTGTGTATAAAGATATAAATATAAACTATATAAAAATATAAAAATTATAATTAATAAATAAAAAAAATAAAAATAATCTAATCAAATTATTAAACTTATTAATAATATTAATTCACCAAACAAATTTAAAGAAGGAGGAAAAGATATATTTGAAGAAGATAATAAAAATCACCAAAAAGATAAAAAAGGATAAATATTAATTAAACCTTTATTTAAAAATATACTACGACTTTTAAAACGTAAATAACAAATATTTCTTAAACAAAATAAACCAGAAGAACATAAACCATGACCAAATATTAAAATTAAAGATCCTGAATATCCTCAATTATTAAAAGTTAAGAATCCAATAATAACTAAACCTATATGAACAACAGAAGAATAAGCAATTAAAATTTTTAAATCTCTCTGAAAAAAACAAACTAATCTTAAAATAAATATTCCTAATAAACATAAAGAAATAAAATAAAAATTTAATTTTAAATTAATTTTTAAAACTAATATTAAAATATGATAAATACCAAAACCTCCTAATTTTAGTATAATACCAGCTAAAATTATTGAACCTGAAATAGGAGCTTCAACATGAGCTTTAGGTAATCAAATATGAAATAAAAATAAAGGTATTTTAACTAAAAAAATTATTATTAAAAAAAAATAATAAAAAAAATTTAAATTATTCAAATAATCATAATAATATATAAAAATAAAAATAAAATTATTTAAATTTAATAAACAAAAAAAAAAAGGTAAAGAAAAAAAAATTATATATATAAATAAATAAAACCCAGCCTTAAATCGTTCATACTGATAACCTCAACCATAAATTAAAATAATAATAGGAAATAAATTTATCTCATAAAAAATATAAAATAAAATAAAATTATTACTAAAAAAACAAAAAAAAAAAATTAAAATAAAAAAAAATATTAAAATATTAAAATAAAAAAAAAAATTATTTTTTAAATTAATTCTAGGGATATAAACTAATCTAATTACTCAAACACCTAATATAAACATTAAATAAGAAAATATATCTATACCAAATATATAACTAATATTTAAAAAGTAATTAAACATAGGAATCCTAAAGTATATGAAAAAAAAAAAAAAAAAAAAAAAGTTCTGTACTAATCAACTTTTAATTTTAAAACTTAAAAAAATCATACCAAAAAAAATTAATATTAAAATTATTAACATTGTAAAATTATTAAAGATTTCAAATAATCATTACCATAAAATCGAACTATTAAAATTAAAATTGTTAATCCTAAAACTCTTTCACTAATACAAAAAATTACAAAAATAATTAATAAAAAATATTGTTTAATAAAAAATATTAAATTTATTAAAAATAAAATAAATAAAATTAATATCAAAAATTCTAAACCTAAAAGTATTATAAGTAAATGATTAAAATTAAAAATATAAAATAAAACTCCAGAAAATAATATAAATAATAAACTCAAAATAAATAAATTTATCATTTTAATAGTTTAAAAAAAACATTGATATTGTAAATCAAAATTATAATTTATTTAAAATATAAAATCAGTATAAATATAAAAATTTATATTATCATTAATTTCCAAAATTAATATTTTAATTAAAATATATACTGAATTATAATTAAAATAATTATTTTAATAAATTTAATACTTTCAACTATTTTAACTACTATTAAATCACCATTAAGAGCTAACTTAATTATTTTAATTCAATCAATTTCTTTAACAATATTAATTAATTTAATTAATAAAACTTCATGAATTTCATTTATATTATTTATTTTATATATTGGAGGTTTAATAATCATTTTTCTTTATATTTCAAGAATTGCTTTTAATGAATTAAATATAAATAAAAATTATAAAAATATTATAATTAAATTAATCTTAATTTTATTTATTTTCATCAAAATAAAAAATTTCCTTATTTTAGAAAATTTCAAATTAGAAAATAAATTTATTTTTGAAGATAATTTTTATTTTATTAATATATTCTTAATACCTAATAATTTAATAATCTATTTTATATTAATAATCCTATTATTTATATTAATCTTAATTATTTGACTATTAAAAAATAATAAAGGACCTATTCGTCAAAAAAATTAATGAAAAAATCTTTTTTAATAAAATTAATATCACCATTATTTAATTTACCTACACCTTCAAATATTAGATTTATATGAAATTTTGGATCATTATTATTAATTTGTTTAATAAATCAAATTTTTACAGGATTATTTTTAGCATTTCACTATAAAACAGATATCAATCTAGCTTTTCAAAGAATTATTAACATAAATCGAAATATTAATTTTGGATGATTAATCCGATCATTTCATGCAAATGGAGCTTCAATATTTTTTATTATAATTTATATTCACATTAGACGAGGAATTTATATAAATTCTTTTAATTTTAAAATAACCTGATTAATTGGTGTAATTTTATTATTACTAACAATAATAACAGCTTTTGTAGGTTATGTTTTACCTTGAGGACAAATATCATTTTGAGGTGCTACAGTAATTACAAATCTTTTATCAGCAATTCCTTATCTTGGAAATTCAATTGTAATTTGAATTTGAGGAGGATTTTCAATTAATAATGCAACATTAACTCGATTTTTTTCAATTCATTTTATCCTTCCATTTATTATTTTATTATTTACATTTATTCATTTAATATTTTTACATTTAACAGGATCTAATAATCCATTAGGTATTAATAGAAATTTTGATAAAATTATATTTTCCCCATATTTTATTATTAAAGATTTAATTGGAATAATAATATTTATATGAATATTTATTATTTTAACTTTAATTTTTCCTTATTTATTAAATGACCATAATAATTTTATTATAGCAAATCCTATAATTACCCCCAACCATATTCAACCAGAATGATATTTTTTATTTTCATATTCTATTTTACGAGCAATTCCTAATAAATTAGGAGGTGTAATTGCATTATTAATATCAATTTTAATTTTATTAATATTACCAATATTAAATAATAAAAAATTTTTAAGTAATAAATTTTATCCTTTAAATAAAATATTATTTTGAATTTTTATTACTACATTTATTTTATTAACTTGAATTGGCACTCAACCAGTTGAATCTCCTTTTATTGAAATCAGTCAATTATTAACTATTATATATTTTTCTTATTTTTTTTTTAATTTTTATATAATAAAAATATGAGATAAATTAATTTAAAAGTTAATTAATTTAAAATAAAATATTTATTTTGAAAATAAAATTTAGAATTAATTAATTCTATTAACTTTGTACTAAAATTAATGATATAAATTAAATAATTGAATAGAAAAATTAAAAATAAATAAAAATAATGAAAGAGGTAAAATTAATTTTCAAATTAAATATATTAACTTATCATAACGAAATCGTGGTAAAAATCCACGTAATCAAATTACTAAAAATATAAAAAATAAAATAAAAATATTTAAATAAAACTTTCTTATTATTAAACCAAAAAATATCTCAAAAATTAATATTCCTATAAATATAATTCTTATATATTCAGATATAAAAATAAAAACAAAAGAAAAACTACTAAACTCAATATTAAAACCAGATACTAATTCTGACTCACCTTCAGAAAAATCAAAAGGAGATCGATTTATTTCTGCTAAAAATCTAATAAATAATATAAAAAATAATAAAAAACAAAAAAAAAAAAATTTAATATTAATTTGATAAATATAAAAATCATTTAAATTAAAACTATTAATTAAAAATATTAAATTAATAATAATAATTATTATTCTAACTTCATAAGAAATTATTTGAGAAATAAATCGAATTATCCCCAATACAGAATAATTAGAATTAGAAGATCATCTAATTAATAAAAAAATATAAACTATAAAACTAGAACAACAAAATATAAAAATTAATCCAAAACTTATTAAAAAATTTAAACCAATATAAGGATAAATAAATCAAAAAAATACTGAAATTAATAAACCTAAAATAGGAGAAAATAAAAATAAAAAAAAATTTATATTATTAGGATAATTAACTTCTTTAAAAAATAATTTTAAACCATCACCTATAGATTGAAAAATTCCTTTTAATAAAAATTTATTAGGTCCTTTACGTAATTGAATATAACCTAAAACTTTACGTTCCAATAAAATAAAAAAAGCTACTCTTATAAGAACTATCAAAAATAAAAATAAAAAATTAATAAAAATTAATAATATTAAAATTATTACCTATAATATTATATTATATAATTAAATTCTAAATTTAACACAATTATCTGCCAAAGTAATAAATAATAATATTTTTTTTTAAAAATTTAATTCTTTTATTTAATCCTTTCGTACTAAAATAAAATAAAATTTTAAAGATAGAAACCAACCTGGCTTACACCGGTTTGAACTCAAATCATGTAAGAATTTAAAGGTCGAACAGACCTAAAACTTAAAATTTTGCACCTAAGATTAATCTTAATTCAACATCGAGGTCGCAATCTAATTTTCAAATTTGAACTTAAAAAATTAATTACGCTGTTATCCCTAAAGTAACTTTTTCTTATAATTAAAAAATTTAATTCAAAAAATCATTAATTAATGTTAATATTTAAAAAAAGTTAATTATTTTTTTTATCACCCCAATAAAATAAATTTAAAATTTTAAATTTATTATTTAACCAAAAATTTAAAAAAATTAAATTTATAAAGTTTTATAGGGTCTTATCGTCCCTTAAAAAAATTTAAGCTTTTTTACTTAAAAATAAAATTTTAATAATATAAATAATAAAGTTTATTTCTCATCAAATCTTTCATACAAGTCCTCAATTAAAAGACTAATTATTATGCTACCTTTGCACAGTCAAAATACTGCAGCTATTTAATTTTAAAATCATTGAGCAGATTCTATATTAAATAAAACTTAATACAATGTTTTTGTTAAACAGATGAAAATAAAAATTGCCGAATTCATAATTTATAAATAACAATTATACTAATTTAATCATTATTACTATAAATAAAAAATTAATTTATAAAATTTAATAAATAAAATAAATAAATTTATAATAAATTAAAAATTAAATAAATAATAAATTTTTACAAACTTAAAATAAAAATTTCTAATCCTAAAATTTATTAATTTAAAAAAAATTATTTTATAAAAATTTTAAGCTTATCCCTAAAATAATTTAAATTTAAAATTAAATTAAAAAAAATTAACAAAACTTTTAAAATTTTAAATTAAATTTAAATCTTAAATAACTAAATATATTATAACGAATTAAATTTCTAAACTAAAATTATTTTATAAATATTTTTAATATAATAACTCAAAAATAAAATTAACTCTATAAATTTTGAGAATTTAAAAATAAATTAAAAATTTTAATTAACCCTGATACAAAAGGTACTAAAATAATTCTTTTAAATATTTAAATAATTTCTTTCACAATACTAATAAACTATAAATCTAAAAATTTTTTTAAATTAAAAACTAAAACAAAATCCAAAATAAATTATTTTTAAAAATCTTCTAATAATTAAAAAATTATTAATAAATTAAATTAAATAAAGTTTTAAAAAAAAACATCTTATTATTGTAAATAATAAACTTAACTTAGATATTTATTTTTTTAATTTTTTTCTTTCTAAATACACTTTCCAGTACACTTACTTTGTTACGACTTGTCTTACTTTTTATAAGAATGACGGGCAATATGTACATATTTCAGATCTTTATTCATATTAATAAATTAATTAAATTTACTTTTAAATCCAATTTCATTTAAATTTTTCATTTTAAAATTCAAAAAATCAAATTTATTGTAACCCATTATATTCTTATATATAAACTACATCTTGACTTAACATAAATTATTAAAATAATTAAAGAAAATAATTTTTTAACATATTCCTGACAGCGATATATAAATTTTAAATATAAGTAAAATTAATCGTGGATTATCAATTAAAAAACAGGTTCCTCTAATAAGACTTAAAATACCGCCAAATTTTTTAAATTTAAAGAACATAACTATTAATTTTTTAGTAATTATTTTAAATTTTTATAATAGGGTATCTAATCCTAGTTTCAAATAAAATTTAATAGAATAAAATAATTATAAAAATAATTTTAAATTAAATTTTACCTAAATAATTAAAAATTAAATTACATAAATTATTAAAATACTAATAACCAAACTATTTTATTAGCATAATAAGTTTAACCACGACTGCTGGCACATATTTAGTCTATACTAAAATTAATAATTAAATCTAAATTTCTTTAATATTTAATATTTAATACTGAGAATAATTAAAATTCATTAAGAAATAAATTAACAAAAAAAAATTTTCATATATTTTTTTAATTAAATAAAATTTTATAATAAAATAAATTATAAATTATATATATAAAAATTAAAAAATGGTTTATTAAATAAACCAAAATTAAAATAAATTAAATAATTAAATTAAAATAATAATTATTATTAATTCTATTAATTTAATTTAATTAAATAAAATTAACCAATAAGAAAATACTATACATATTAATAACTTAATGTATAAATAAATAAATATAAATAAATATTAAAAAAAATGAACCGTACCACTTTCATATTAAACTTATTTTATTTATAAATTTCTTTTACACCATTATATTATGTTAAATTATAAATTAATTTCTATTAATTAATTGTGATTATACATTTTTTTCAAACTGTATTTAAAATTTCAAATTTAATGTTATTTAATGGCTTCCCTCGTATGCTTTCATCCGCGACTCTGTCTGATTTAATAATAAATATATATTTAATAATATATAAATTAATAAATAAATAATTTAATAATAAATATATATTTATTAATAAATAAATTAATAAATAAATAATTTAATAATAAATATATATTTATTAATAAATAAATTAATAAATAAATAATTTAATAATAAATATATATTTATTAATAGATAAATTAATAAATAAATAATTTAATAATAAATATATATTTATTAATAGATAAATTAATAAATAAATAATTTAATAATAAATATATATTTATTAATAGATAAATTAATAAATTAATATTTAATATTAATAATATATGTATTGTATATTTATAAATTATTATATTATATATATTAATAAATATAATATATATCAATAAATACCTTACATTACTCTTTTATTTTTTTTTTAGAGAGGGAGTGGGCTACCCGCCCACATTTTCATGTAAAAAAATATGAAACGGTTTTATAATTATTTAAAAAAAAATAAACAAATATTAAAAATTTTTTTTAAAAATTTTTTAAACCAATAAACTTTTTTTTAATTAAAAATTATTTTTAATTTCTAAAATAAAATGCCTGAAAAAGGATTACTTTGATAGAGTAAATCATGTATATTAATACTTTTATTAATATAAAATTTATATTTTTAGAATTAATCTAATCCTTAAATTTCAAAAATTTAAATGCATAAACACTTAAATATATTTTAAAAAATAAATAAATTAATTTTAAATTTTAAGAAAAATAAGCTAAATTATTAAAGCTTTTGGGTTCATACCTCAAATATAGATTAAAATCTTTTTTCTAATAAATTTAAATTTAACAAAAATAATATTTTTAATTTTATTAATTTTTAGAACTTTATTTTCAATTTCTTCATCAAATTGAATTTCTATATGAATAGGATTAGAAATAAATTTATTTACTTTTATTCCTATTTTAAATTTTAAAATATCAATTTATTCAATTGAATCAACTATAAAATATTTTTTAATTCAAGCTTTTGCTTCAATTTTATTAATAATTTTTATAATTAATAAATCAATATTTTTTATAATTAATAATAATTTATTAATTATTTTACCTTTAATAATAAAATTAAGAATTATACCTTTTCATATTTGATTACCTTCAATAATTGAAGGATTAAATTGAATATCTTGTTTTTTGATATTTACTTGACAAAAAATTACACCTATAATTTTAATTTCATATTTAAATTTAAATAAAAATTTAATTTTTTTAGTTATTTTAATTTTAATAAATTCATTATTTGGAATAAATCAAAATTCATTTCGTAAAATTTTAGCTATATCATCAATTAACAATACAACATGAATATTAATAATAATTTTAATAAATGAAAATTTATGAATAAACTATTTTTTAATTTATTCTATTTTAAATTTATTAATTATTAATATTCTTAATAAATTTAATATTAATTATATTAATCAATTAAAATTTTTTAATTTAAATTTTTTTTTTAAACTAAATATAATTATAATAATTTTTTCAATTATAGGTTTACCCCCTATAATTGGATTTTTAATAAAATGAATATTAATTAAAATATTAATATATAATAAAATATTTATAATTTTATTTATATTAATTTCATTAACAATCATTAATTTATATTTTTATATTAAAATAACATATTTTTTATTATTTAATTTTAATTTATTTAATAAATGATTTATTCAAAATAAAAAAATAAATAATTTTAATTACTTAATATTTTTAAATTTTTTTAGTTTATTTTTTAATTTTTTTTATTTATATTAAGATTTTAAGTTAAATAATTTAAAACTATTAATCTTCAAAATTAAAAATAAAAAATAATTTTAAATCTTAATAAATTTTTATACCTTTAAATTTGCAATTTAATATCATTTATTTTGAATATAAGATTTATTAAAATAATTAATATTATTTATTAATTTGATAAAAAGATAATTTATTTTATCTATATATAAATTTACAATTTATAACCTAATTTCAGCCATTTTATCT